TATCCTTTCTATTTGATTATCTTTATAGAATATATTTCATTTCCCTTTTTTATCAATATGTCCATTTGTCTCTTTTTTATTAGTGGTTTAGAATAGAACAAGTAGTCACCAGTAGTCAGATGTAAGAGAATGTAGAGGAGTTTTCTTTAGAATAGAAGGGTCTTGGTATATTACTTTTATTAGAATCCAATCCCAATGGAGGATTTTCTATCGAAAGAGAAGACTAGGTCTAAGTAAGGTATACTAAGCCTATTTTACGTTGTTGACAATGTTTACAATGAAACTTAGCATTAGCAAAGATATTAGTTTTTTCAAACTTTATCTTGTGCACAAATACCGCATAATACCGACGTAAATTACTATTAGATTTGTAGACTTTATTGGGGTTGGGTTAGGTTGGAGTTTTTAACCAGACTCGTGTTATGATACAAAATTCACTAGAATTGGATATACCAAATAAGGGTAGTATAATTAACTCGTTTATTTCGGACAGGAAAAGAGGAAAATTCATATGGAATTTTCCTACGAAGAGTAATGAGGAAAAGTTTGTTTGTTTATCCACAACTATAAAAAGCTCGATTGGGTCCATTGAAATGGAATGTGTTTTTGCTTTCACACTGAATGGGCTTATAGGAATGATTGTCTTTTGATGAAGCAATAAGTCAGTTAAAACAATAACGAGAACGGGGAAAATCAAATAAAAAAAGATACAATTTTTTGTATTCGAATATTGATTCGTTTTTTTTTGAATTGTTTGAATTGTATAGGGCTCTAGGGCTATACGGACTCGAACCGTAGACCTTCTCGGTAAAACAGATCAAACTTATTATTATCAAAATGATATGAACTGTTTCAAAGACCCAACATGCATTTTTTGTGCATTGGGCTCTTTCATTAACTGATAGAAATATCAGCTAGTCCGCCATTTTTATTTTTGACAGAAAAAAAAGAAGATGGCTCCATGTGCTCTGAGTCATTATGTTGATTCAGATTCAGGAACACTACCAAAGTTTTTCAAGGGGGGTTATCTTGACGTAGGTTTGCCTCTGGCCTATATTAACCTAAGTGAAATGAAGTCTCTATCGCTCTACTTAAAAATCAAATATGAAACTTCATACACCTTAAAGTTCATAGGACGAAAAGAGATTTTTTTGAGGCCCTGATACTCAGCCTAGCATTGAATAGACTAGGTATTCACCTTATCAATATATCAAATCAACGGTGGGTTCTGTTTGGCACCTAACTGGGCACCTAAATCGGACCGAACCCTTGTCAGGCTATTGTTCTCTTCTTCCAGTTATGGAGTAAGACATCGATTTATCAATAAGATCAATTTTTTTGATTGCATGATGCACTCCCCTGAAAAACATCGGCGCGCGTGTAAACGAGGTGCTCTACCAACTGAGCTACAGCCCTTAGTGCTTGTAATACATATTTTATTATGTAGATAATTTTTTGTCAAGATGACTATTCCATGAGCCAAGATCATATTGATCGGTATTGCTTCTAAGTAATATGATATTTATAATCCATCGACGGGGGGAGTTCCTTTTGGTTTTCTTTGTGAAGATAAATGACCTACTTAACTCAGCGGTTAGAGTATTGCTTTCATACGGCGGGAGTCATTGGTTCAAATCCAATAGTAGGTAGAACTTATTAGATACCGGGGTCAATGGTATCTAATAAGTTTTTATACCCATTTTATTTTAGTAATATTTTTTTTATCTTTTCTATTTTTTTTTTCGTTGCATAAAAATATGATTGCGCTTGATTGTATTTAATCGACAGAATCAAGTCAAAAAAAACAACCAAACATAGGGTGTATAAATTGATGATGATTCGGACACACCGACTGGTTATGAAATGGCATTGATAGCCTCTACTCGTGTCCTAGCCCGTCGTAGAGCTAGATTTGCCTCAATTGTTTGTCTCTTTCCTTCAGCTTTTCTCAAAGCATCTTCCGCTATTTCAAGAGTTTGCTGAGCTTCTTGTGGATCGATGTCACTACTTTTCTCTGCATCATTTACTAAAACAGTTATTTCATTATTACCTATTCTAGCAAAACCGCCCATCAGAGCCATCGTTAGCCATTGGTCGTTAAGGCGTATTCTCAAAATACCTATATCTACTGCTGTGGCAATAGGAGCGTGATTTGGTAATACGCCAATTTGTCCACTATTAGTAGATAAAATGATTTCTTTCACTTCTGAATCCCAAACAATTCGATTAGGGGTCAGTACACAAAGATTTAAGGTCATTTCTTCAAATTGCTCTCCGTTTCTAAGTTGATAGCCTTCGCCGTAGCTTCATCGATGTTACCTACCAAATAAAAGGCCTGTTCGGGAAGACCATCTAATTCTCCCGAAAGGATTAATTGAAAGCCTCTAATTGTTTCTGCTAAACCAACATATTTTCCCGGAGAACCCGTAAAGACTTCTGCTACGAAAAACGGTTGTGATAAGAAACGCTCAATTTTTCGCGCTCTTGCTACGGTTAAACG